TAACCTTTTTAAAAAAGCGCGTACAGTACTTTTGTGTTTACGAGCCAAAGTTTTAAGACAAGAAAGTCGAAGTATATATTTTACTCGATACAAACTCTTTTTTTTTGAGGATCCGCTGTAATAATGAGAAAGATTTCTGCATATACGCAAAAATCGATCGATAATATCAAAATCTGACGAATCCGCCCAGGTCGGCTTACTAATGGGATGCCCTAATACGTTACAAAATTTAGCTTTAGCCAATGATACAAGCAGTTTCATAATTGGAACTAGTGTATCGAGTTTCTTCATACCATTATCCATTAGAAATGCATTTTCTAGCATTTGACTCCGTACCACTGAAGGATTTAGTCGCACACTTGAAATATAGCCCAAAAAGGCAAGAGAACGCTTGGATAATTGGTTTATATAGATCCTCTCTGGTTGTGACCACACATAAAAATAACATTGCCATAAATGGACAAGGTAATATTTCCACTTATTCATCAGAAGAGGCGTATCTTTTGAAACCAGAATTGCTTTTCCTTGATATCTAACATAATGTATAAAAGGATGCTTGAAGACCCGTAGGATAGCCCGAAAATAATTAGCAAATACTTTTACAAGATGTTCTATTTTTCCATAAAAATAGACTCGCTCAAAAAAAAACCTATAAGATGTTAATCGTAAATGAGAAGATTGGTTACGGAGAAAAAGTAAAATAGATTCGTATTCACATACATGAGAATTATATAGGAACAAGAATAATCTTCGATTTTCTTTTGAAAAAAAAGAAATCAATTTATTTGGAGTAATAAGACTATTCCAATTACAATACTCGTGAAGAAAAAACCGTAATAAATGCAACGAAGAGGCATCTTTCACCCAATAGCGAATAATTTGAACCAAAATTTCCAGATGGAGGGGGTATGGTATTAATACATCTGACACATAATTCAAATGTGGGAATTTATCCTCTAAAAAAGGAAATATTGAATGAATTGATCGTAAATTATAAGATTTTGTGATTTCTGCTTCTTCTAAGGAAGATACTAATCGTAAGGAAAATGGAATTTCCACAATGAGTGCAAACCCTTCTGATAGAATTTGAGAATACAAATTTTTGTTGTACCCCAAAAAATGATTTTGGTTATAATAATTAGTGGAAATAATCAAATGATTCTGTTGATACATTCCAGTAATTAAACGTTTTACAATTAGTAAACTGGATTTCTTGTCATAACCCACATTTTCCAACAAAATGGATCCATTTAAAAAATGATCATGAGCAAATGCATAAATATACTCCCGAAAGAGAAGTGGGTATAGGAAGTTGTGTTGCCGAGATTTATCAAGTTCTAAATATCCTTGAAATTCTTCCATTTTCAATTAGATTTGAACCAGGGATAGTATAATGAATTTATTGGGTTATCAAATGATACATAGTGCGATACAGTCAAAACAAGGTATTAAAGAATAAGAATATATACCTCGTAAACAGGTAAGACTCATCAACGAACTCTCTATCCGCTCTTTTCTTTTTCCTTCTAATTGGTTTATGTTTATTTTAGGATAACAAGATGGTTAGAAATCCTTTATTTTTTCAACGCAATCGCTCTTTTGATTTTGGAAAAAAAAAAGATCTTTATCAATATACTGCTTCTTCTACACATTCATCTCTACCCCTAATGTAGAATAACTAATAGTTAGGACTCATAAAAAAATCGATAATCCGCTCATGAGAAAAGTCCTTCCCGCATCAAGCACTAATATCTTTTTAACGTATAATTAGATCGGGTAATCATTCAAATTAAGAACATAAGCTCGTTGCTTTTTATTTCTCTAGAATTGGAGCCCTAGAGCTCTATCCATTTATTCATTCGACCCTACTTGAAATTTCTTTTGTTCCACATCAAGAATTCAAACAAGCTTTTGAACCCATCAGGTAAAAATATTTCCCGAATTCCCCATTGATACGACATGCTGTTTTTTCCATTCATTCCTTTCAGGATCAGTCGTGGTCTTACAAACTCTACCGATAGTATGGACGAATCTGTTACTTCATACAAATGTGTAAAAGATGCTAGCCGCACTTAAAAGCCGAGTACTCTACCATTGAGTTAGCAACCCGAATAAAAAAAAGAATTAGTATGTGCAGATACAATCAGAATCAAAAACGAAATGGAATTGCACGACGTAATCAAATAAAATATCAAATGGAATCAAATAAAAAAAAAATGGATATACCGTCTCTTGTATCTTATCTTATGTTATCCCTTCTTAGATTATCTATTTTTTTTTGAATCAAAATTTGTATATCACACAAAAGTAACTTCTTGTATCACAGAAAATCCAATGAGCCCATCATGTGAATTGAATGAAGTAAAATAAAAAAAAACCAAGTCTATGAAGCGGAGATAACTAGATCTATTTATCCACAATCGGATTATATTTGTTTGATCCACTGTTGTCAATATGAATGTGAATAGTGAAAAACGAATACAATGGAGAACACAAAAGAATAAAAAAAAAAAAAATAGAAATAACAATTTCAATTGAATATCTTTCTTTTTTTTTTCTATTTCATTATTCAATTTAATTAGTCAATTGAAATATCTATTTATTAATATTTCATCTATAAATTCTATATTTCTATTAATTGAAATAAATAGAAATAGGAAAATATATATATATAATATAGAATAATGAAAATGAAAAAAAGAGAAAATAAATAAAAAAAGAAAAAACTACGGAGTTGTGTTGGATTGGCACGATAGAGATAATGAACATAAATAGAAAAAAAAAAGTGTAGGCGAAAGAATAAATTAAGGTAAGGAAGAAGTCAAGTAGAAAAAAATCCCGGGTTTATTCAATCAATAAATAAATATAAGTAGAATAAACAAGCGTAATCCCTTGTGTTTTTTTATTTGTTCATAGATTTCCAACAAAAACCAACCCATTGATGGTAATGTCCAAATTTTCTATTTCTAGTATAAAACCAATTATTTCATTTATTCACTTGATTGATCTTTAATAAATAAGTGTAGTAGAACAAGAGAGGGGGGGAAATAATAGAGAAAAGGTTATCCAAAGCTATAGACAAGTCATCCACACCCTCTTTTTTTTTTTTTATTTCATTAATTGAATTTTTCGGTTATTGATTCAGGTCAAATTCCGTAAAAACCGCAGCCCTCTTTGAAATATCATGAACAGTTCCTGTAGGTTGAGCACCTTTTTCAAGAAAATATAGAATTGCAGGAACATTTAAATAGGTTTGATTCTTTATCGGATCATAAAAACCCACTTTACGAAGATCTCTTCCCTCTCTTCGGGATCGAACATCAATTGCAACGATTCGATAAACGGCTCATTGGGATAGATGTAGATTAACAATACCCCCCCCAGAAACGTATAAGAAGTTTTCTCCTCGTACGGCTCGAGAAAATTTTAAGTTATGTATATGTATAGAATTCTAATTAATGTAAAATAGATCCATAGATTATCAAATCAATTAGACTATGATTTCATTTTTTTTTTATTCTTTTCCAAAAAAGAAATGAAAAAAAAAATTATTATTTGTATCCTCATAACTCAAGTTGGGTAACTCTCACTCAAAGGAAAACCTTTAAGCATTTCATTTATTGAGCCGTCTATAACCCCCTTTTTGCCTGTCTCCTTTAGAATCTAGTCTATTGTTCATTCTGATCTAGTTTAGTTATTGAGACAATTAACAAGTTTAGTTATTAAAACAATTAAAAAAGGTATTTCCTTGTTCCGGGATCCTTTATCTTTGCTTTGAATCATTGGGTTTAGACATTACTTCGGTGATCTTTAATCCTTTCAAAATGGCAGCAACATACCATTTTTTGTGATTTCTTTTTATCAAAGAACCATATGAATGATTGATTCTCGCGTGATACACTTTTGATCAAAAGAGTTTTCCTAATTCCAACAAATTTGATGTTTGAATTTGAAACTTGCTTGAATTGGATCCTTTCGATTTCTATATCGAAAATATACTTACGAAGTTGTTTCAACTTATTGATTGACACTAACCCTAGATCTCCGCCCCTGATAAATTAATTAATACTTTCTACTCGAGCTCCATCATGTAATATTTACATTCAAACTTCCCCAAAATGAAATGAGGGTTATAGTGGAACAGAACAAACGATGTCGAGCCAAGAGCATCTTCATTCCTATATATAAAAGAAAATGGTGGATGTAAGATAAGAATCCACAGTTGATCATGTCCTTCAAGTCGCACGTTGCTTTCTACCACATCGTTTTAAACGAAGTTTTACCATAACCTCTAGTTTCTTGGAACTGGTATGTAATTGATTCAATTATGGAATCATGAATAGTCATTGGTTTAGTTGGTACATAGTTATCTATACTGTTATGAATGGGTAGTTTCTTAAAAAGTATCAGCAAGAATTCCATTTTTTTTAAACCCACATTTTCTTTTAGATATTGGATTTTCTTTTAGTATATTGGATGAATACAATTTTTTGTATGAATGCAATATTTATTTAATATGAAATGGAATATATATATTATTCTTTTTTTTTTTTATTTCTATCAATTTAGAAAAAATTACGAATAAATAAGAAATACGTTCTTTTTGAATCCGCATTTTCAAGTTTCTTGATAGGATGGATTCGCCAGTTTAACACTTCTTCAAGTACCAAGGATTCATAGAAAATCATTCAAAATAATTGATTGAAAGTTTTCTACCTCGATATTCTTATTTGACTAAAGTTTTCCAATAAGGGAAGGGACATTTTATTATCTTTTATTATCATAAAAAAAACCTATTCGAATTAACCCATCAATGATTTAAAACAAATAGATAGATCAAAAACAAATCCCATTTTTTTTTTACTCTAAATTATTTTAGCCTAAACCGGTCTTAAGAGACTTAATCCCATTGATTCAATTCAATTAGTACCAAAAACGCAAGCCCTTCGTATTTATAATTCCACATAAATCCACAGAAATAAAATAATCAAGTTGCACACACCATTTAAGGGATAGAGAATAAGAGAGGCTTTCACATTTCGATTTTGAATTTAAATGACATCGTGGAAAATATATGAGACGTAAGGTTTTTTTATGAATAACGAATTTCAAATATGAATATGAAAGATATGGACATACGATGAAAAGCCCGTCCTACTTTTTTTTCATTAAAAAAGTCTTTTTTTTTTTTTTTCTATGTTCCCATCTTTTACCTAGATAAAAAATGGATTCAATTCCATCTACGTCTTGTGGTATTTAAACTCGATTCAATTTGTGAAAAAAATATGATTTAGAGACGAATCAAAAATAATCAAAATAATGATAAGAAAGAAGAATCACATTCTATCTAATATTAGACTCTTAAACAGAAGGTTGTTCAAAAAAGGCAATCTTTTTTTGATATGATTATATCATATATAATATTATGGAATATTATGATATATAATATTATAATACTATGATATATATAATACGCATACTCTGGGACGGAAGGATTCGAACCTCCGAATAGCGGGACCAAAACCCGTTGCCTTACCACTTGGCCACGCCCCATTTCTATTCAAGACTAATAAACACTAATATTGTTATTGGTTGTTCGTCAATTCCAGTCCAAATATTGATAGAATCAATTAGATTGTTGCTAGGATTTTGATACGTGTAGATATCTAATGAAACTTAATTTATTGATCATTAGATATAATTCAATTAAGATATTGTATGAAAGTAGGATTTCTTCTATATCTATTTTGATTTGAGAATGGAAGGATTTTTGATTGGCTGAGTTCAAATCAAAGAAAAGAAAGGTTTTTTGACCTACCTTATGTTATTCATTTTTACCTTATCCCTTATATCAATAATAAGATATTAATAACTCAATCAACTCAAAAAAAAATTATCTTCAAGAACAAAATGTTTGTTATGCTTAATATTTTAAGTTTAATCTGTATCTGTCTTAATTCTGTCCTTTATTCAAGTAGCTTTTTCTTAGCCAAATTACCCGAGGCCTACGCTTTTTTGAATCCAATAGTAGATATTATGCCAGTAATACCTGTGTTCTTTTTTTTATTAGCTTTTGTGTGGCAAGCTGCTGTAAGTTTTCGATGAGATTTTTCATACTATCCTAGAAAAATTCATGATTTACTCGAAAAAAAAATTCTAACAATTTCTAATATAAGATCAGATAAGTCTTACATACAGTCTGAACCGTTAAGTTAAATATTGAAATTCTTGTATAGCTGTGCTAAATCTAGATCACTCTCATTTTCTTGTTATAACTTTTTTTTCCATTCAACGACCCTATTAGAGTCCCCCACAATATATAATTGTTGGTATAAAAGAAAATTTTCATTAATAAACAACTCAACTCTGATTTTCTGAAATTTTTTTTTTTTTTTTCTAGAAATCACTTCATTTCTTGGTGTCAAAAAATAGGGTATGCAGTATAAAAATAGAGAATCTATTCTCTTTTTTTTTTTCAAAAAAAAAAATGCTATTGGAGATTGTGTAATGCTTACTCTAAAACTATTTGTTTATACAGTAGTGATATTCTTTGTTTCTCTCTTCATTTTCGGATTCCTATCTAATGACCCGGGACGTAATCCTGGACGTGAAGAATAAAAAATCAGATTTTTGTTTTCCTTGCTTGATTTGCAAATTTTTATCTATTCCACATCTTTCTTTAACTATATATAAAAAAAAAAAATACCAAGTCATCGACAGAAACGGAAAGAGAGGGATTCGAACCCTCGGTACGAAAAACGCGTACAACGGATTAGCAATCCGACGCTTTAATCCACTCAGCCATCTCTCCCCCAATTGAAAAATGAAAAATAATAATTACTATGATACATTAAGTAAGGCTTGAAAAAAGCCCTTCTTTAGATAGCTTTATTATTTTATTATATCTTTATTATTTATTATATAGATAGCTAAATAAAGCTATCTATAGATAATATATATCTAAAAACTTTTATCAGAAATTCCAATTCCATTTAGATTTTAAATAAAGTAAGGGCTCAAAAGAGATATCTACAATCCAATATTTGAATATATAAATACCAATCTATTAAATGTTAATAAAAAAAATTTGGAATAAATTAAGAAAATAAAAAAGAAAATGAAAATATATATATATTAAATAATAAATAAAATCAATAAAAGTACCTTGTTTATTTCGTCCGAAAAGTCCCTTTTTATTTCCACGGCCTGGCCTGGTCAGTACCTAGCCGGGCTTTTTTTTTTGTTCCAATGAATTGTAGAAAAAATGATTTATTTGATTTTATTTGAAAACTCAAAATTCTTTTGAAATAAAATAACAAAAATCGAAACAACAATCATATCATAAGAAGGATTTTTTCGATTCCTATGATACAGAATCAAAGTGCCATTTCTTATTATTCTTTCTTTTTTTATTTACTTTTTTTTACTGGAATAAAAAAAACTTATCATTTAATTAGTTAAATGAGTCCTCGTTTACTAATCTCATTAGTCTTCCTGATAAAAATATGTCAACGCTCTCATTTTCATGATTTTTTTTCTGATCCTATTTTTTTATTACTTATTACTATGACCTATTTTTGTGTTCGACAAAAGGTCGATTTATATGCAATAATAGCATTGTAGCGGGTATAGTTTAGTGGTAAAAGGGTGATTCGTTCTATTAACCCTTTCATAGTTAAAGGGTCTTTCGTTTGATTTATATTTCGATCAAAAACTTTATTTCTTAAAAGGATTAAATCCTTTTCCTATCGATGAAAAATTCGAGGAAAAATAGAAATTCTCGTGATTTGTATCCAAGAGTCCGTTATAAATTGAAAAAATGGGATCATGAAATTACGAAACATAATTGATTTTTGAATTGGATCCATACTTCCAATTGAACGAGTAAGGAATCCATGGATAAAGGTAGAAAGAACGGTCTATTTCTAATCGTAACTAAATCTTCAATTTTAGATTTATATAAGGGAGATTGAAGCAAAACAAAATAGCTATTAAACAATGTCTTTGGTTTACTAGAGACATCGACAGATTATATTGTTTTAGCTCGTTGGAAACAAAAAAGACTTTTCCTAAGGATTATTTCAAATAGAAATAGGGAACGAAGTAACTAGAAAAGATTGTTAGAATCCTCTTTTCTTCTATAGGGATCATCTATAAAGCAGGTCCTTTTGAATGCATTCAGACAGAAAGGCTGACATAGATGTTATGGGTAGAATTTTTTTTTTTTTCGTTTACATCTTTTTTTTCCATCTTCCATAAAGGAGCCGAATGAAATCAAAGTTTCACGTTCGGTTTTGAATTAGAGACGTTCAAAATGATGAATCAACGTCGACTATAACCCCTAGCCTTCCAAGCTAACGATGCGGGTTCGATTCCCGCTACCCGCTTATCTTATATATTTTATCTTCTATTTTTTTTTATTAAAATGATATCGTAATTTTATAGATTTCTTATTTTTTGATTACTATATTTCGAAATTCATAATAGACAAATATTTTTGAATTGATTCATTTCAAATTCGAAAATTTTCATTCTATTTTCTAATATAATAAATTTTTATTATATAAAGTACTCTATATTATTTTATAAAATAAGATAATTGAATTAATATAGAATAAAATGAATCTCGAATTACTATAAATCATAATAAGATAAATTTGACAATTTAATTGTAAATTAAATTAATGGAATGCATCATTGAATTGAATAATAAATTTCCAGAATTCGTGCACATCTTTTTTTTATGAACAAAAGATGTGCAAATAAGAAAAAAAATAGGAGTGAAATTAACTGTGACACGTTCATTAAAAAAAAATCCTTTTGTAGCAAATTTTTTATTAAAAAAAATAAATAAGCTTAACACAAAGGAAGAAAAAGAAATAATAATAACCTGGTCACGAGCATCTACCATTATACCCACAATGATTGGTCATACTCTTGCTATTCATAATGGAAAGGAACATTTGCCTATTTATATAACAGATCGTATGGTAGGGCATAAGTTGGGAGAATTTGTGCCAACTCTAAATTTTCGAGGGCATGCGAAAAATGATAATAAATCTCGTCGTTACTAATTGAAATTAGTAAAATCAGAAAAAAAATGAATAAAGATAAAATAAAGATATTTATGATTCATTAGTGAGAGGTGAACCTTATGATAAAGAAGACAAAAAAGAATGGATATAAAGAAGTATACGCTTTAGGTCAACATATCTGTATGTCCACTCACAAAGCACGAAGAGTAATTGATCAAATTCGTGGACGTTCTTACGAAGAAACACTTATGATACTAGAACTCATGCCTTATCGAGCATGTTATCCCATTTTTAAATTGGTTTATTCTGTAGCAGCAAATGCTAGTCACAATATGGGTCTCAACGAAACCAATTTAGTCATTAGTAAAGCTGAGGTCAACAAAAGTATTACTGTGAAAAAATTAAAACCTCGAGCTAGAGGACGAAGTTATCCAATAAAAAGACCCACTTGTTGTATAACTATTGTATTGAAAGATATATCTTCTTTAAATGAAGAAGGGTTTAAAAGATCCGAATACTCTATATTATGCTTGAACAAACCTAGATGTATAAATAAATAGACGGATATTGCATGTTATAATATGGATAATAATGGGGGAATATGGGACAAAAAATAAATCCACTTGGTTTTAGACTTGGTGCAACCCAAGGACATCGCTCTATTTGGTTTGCACAACCAAAAAAGTATTCTGAAGGTCTACAAGAAGATCAAAAAATAAGAGATTGTATCAAAAATTATGTAAAAAAAAATATAAGAATATTCTCCGGTGTTGAGGGAATTGCACGTATCGAGATTCAAAAAAGAATTGATCTCATTCAGGTAATAATCTATATGGGATTTCCAAAGTTATTAATAGAAAGTGGGTCTCGAAGAATCGAAGAATTACAAAAGAATGTACAAAAAGAGTTAAATTTTGTCAACCGAAAAATAAACATTGCTATTACAAGACTTGAAAATCCTTATGGAAACCCTACTATTCTTGCAGAATTTATAGCCGGGCAGCTAAAGAATAGAGTTTCATTTCGAAAAGCAATGAAAAAAGCTATTGAATTAACTGAACAGGCAGGTACAAAGGGAATTCAAGTACAAATTGCAGGGCGGATAGACGGAAAAGAAATTGCACGTGTTGAATGGATCAGAGAAGGTAGGGTTCCTCTACAAACGATTCGAGCTAAAATTGATTATTGTTCCTATACAGTTGGAACTATCTATGGGATATTAGGGATTAAAATTTGGATATTTGTAGACGAGGAATAATAAGCCTTTCCTCAATTTATCTTTCTATTTTATTCAATGATAGAAAAAATAAAATGAATTTTATTTTAATAGTAAGTGAGAAATTCTATAGGCTTGAATAAAAATTCAATTAATTATTTGAAATAATTGCTATGCTTAGTGTGCGACTCGTTGGTTTTTCTGTTAGGATAAAAATAGACCTGACCATAACATAATATGAACTCATAATTAAAAAAAAAACCAACTCATCATTTCACATTATCGGGATCGAAAAAAGAAAGCAGTCAAGATATGTTATATTGGCCATGTCATATCATTGTAGCAACTGAAATCTTTTTTGCATAAACAAAAACACCAATCTAATTATCAGTTGTGAAGCATTAAAAGTATACGGATAAATGGAAGGGTGAAAGAAAGAGAGAAAAAGAATATCAATGATATAAGATTCCAATATGGAATATGTAAGGTCTATGAGTCATCTCATATAAAGATAGTGTAAGAAAACAGCAATACTAATTGGTTCATAATTAGATTAATCTGTTAATAGAAGAAAAAAGCAAAGAGCCCTGAGTCAATAAAGACTGAGAAGATTGACTCAACAACAAATTTCATTCATTAGGGGCTCCATTGTAGAATTAAGACCTAACCATTAATCAAGAAATGATGGGGACGAGGGAACCCAAGAATACATAATATTCTGTTGAAAATAAATATTAATGATTCATTGGGTAGGATGGCGGAATCTACCCAAGACCAATCAATTAATTCGAAATAGTCATTTCATGGACTAAGCTTAGAACCTAAATAGATATAAAAAGAGTAAATATTCGCCCGCGAACTTTTTTTTATTGGCGTGAATTTCTATATTTTGGTCGCTCAAGGACCCCCCCAAAAAAAATAGATAATAAAAGAAAAGAGAAACCAAAATCAAATAAAGATTCCATTATTTATAAGACCTAAAAAATAAATTGTAGATAATTTATTTGAATATATAAAATATATAAATATGTAAATTATGTATAATATAGAATACATATTTAGTTCTATCTCAAAAGAAGAGAGAAAAATGGATAATAGATTACATGAAATCTAAAAGAATACCCTAATTCAATCTATTATTGACACTATATATGTATAGTCTATTCTTTTGGAATCGTTTCATTCGTGAGGAGCTGGATGAGAAGAAACTCTCATGTCCAGTTCTGTAGTAGAGATGGAATTGAGAAAAAAAACCATCCACTATAACCCCAAAAAAACTAGATTTCGTAAACACCATAGAGGAAGAATGAAAGGAATTTCATATCGAGGTAATCATATTTGTTTCGGTAGATATGCTCTTCAGGCACTTGAACCTGCTTGGATCACATCTAGACAAATAGAAGCGGGACGACGAGCAATGACACGAAATGCACGACGTGGCGGAAAAATATGGGTACGTATATTTCCAGACAAACCGGTTACAGTAAGACCCACGGAAACACGTATGGGTTCGGGGAAAGGATCTCCTGAATATTGGGTAACTGTCGTTAAACCGGGTAGAATACTTTATGAAATGGGCGGAGTAGCAGAAAATATAGCCAGAAAGGCTATTTCAATAGCGGCGTCCAAAATGCCTATACGAACCCAATTCATTATTTCGGGCTAGGAATGTAGAATCAAAGGAAAGTGGTCTTTGGTATGCAAAAAAAAATTTCCATTTCAAATTTATTTTTTATTTGGTTTGAACAAACAATATTTCTTTTTGTTTTTTTTTTTTAGCCCTTTGAATTGAAAAAACGGATTCACAAAAATAATATGATTCAACCTCAAAGCCATTTGAATGTAGCGGATAACAGCGGGGCCCGAAAATTGATGTGTATTCGAATCATAGGAGCTAGTAATCGACGATATGCTCATATTGGTGACGTTATTATTGCTGTAATCAAAGAAGCAGTCCCAAATACACCTCTAGAAAGATCAGAAGTGATTAGAGCTGTAATTGTACGTACTTGTAAAGAACTCAAACGTGAAAACGGTATGATAATACGCTATGATGACAATGCTGCGGTTGTTATTGATCAAGAGGGAAATCCAAAAGGAACCCGAATTTTTGGTGCGATCCCCCGCGAATTGAGACAGTTAAATTTCACTAAAATTATTTCATTAGCACCTGAAGTGTTATAAGATGAGACCAAGATATAGTTAGAATATTTGAATTCAATTAATTAATAGATTGTATCTCACGTATATACTTTTCAAAATTAAAATTAAATAAATAAAGAGCATGTTAATTATATTCAAATTCGAAAGAAACACTCATTTTGGTTTATCATGGGTAAGGATACTATTGCTAACCTAATAACCTCTATACGCAATGCTGACATGACTCGAAAAGAAATGGTTCGAATACCATCTACTAACATCACTGAAAACATTGTGAAAATACTTTTACGAGAAGGTTTTATTGAAAACGTAAGGAAACATTTTAAAAACAACCAAAATTTTTTGGTTTTAACCCTACGACATAAAAGGAATAGGAAAGGACCATTTAAAAGTGTTTTAAATTTAAAACAGATCAGTAGACCTGGTCTACGAATCTATTCTAACTATCAAAAAATTCCTAGAATTTTAGGAGGGATGGGGGTTGTAATCCTTTCCACGTCTAGGGGTATAATGACAGACCGAGAGGCTCGACTAGAAAAAATGGGCGGAGAAATTTTGTGTTATATATGGTAATCTTTATAATATGCGAATTATATACAAAACTTCCCTAGCTCTTTTTTGTAAAAAAAAAAAAGAGAGAGGATTTTCTAATATGATATAAGTGTTGCTTCATTAGTTGATACTTGAAGGGTTTTCACCAAAAAAGAAAGAACCAAAATAAAGTGATGAAGGTTTAATTACAGAACCCCTGATATGTTCTGGGTTCGTTGTCGTTTAGATAATAGAGATAGAATTTTAGATAATAGAGATAGAATTATAGATTTTTTAGGACCGATTCAACATAGTAGTATACATATACTAGCGCGGAATAGTGTTAAAATGAAAGTCAATTTTTATGATTCAACCATAGAACGTATAGTTTTATAAACTACAAAACAAAGATAAAAATAATTTTTTTTTTTCAATATTTTTTGTTTTTGTTTTGTAAGGATACACTTCTAAATTCAAAATTTCAAGAAACTTATTTTCTTCAAATAGGTAGATTCGCAATTAAAGTAAGGAATGACAGACAAATATGAAAATAAGAGCCTCCATTCGTAAAATTTGTGAAAAATGTCGACTGATCCGTAGGCGGAAACGAATTATAGTAATTTGTTCCAACCCGAGACATAAACAAAGACAAGGATAATCTTTCTCTAAAAAACTAAAAAAAAAGATCTGTTTTAACATGAAATGGATATATCCATATATCTCTGATTTTTATTTATGAGATGATAAAATATGACAAAACCCATATCAAGAAGTGGTTTACGTAGAAATGGACGTATTGGTTTACGTAAAAGTACGCATAAAATACCAAAGGGAGTTATTCATGTTCAAGCAAGTTTCAACAATACAATTGTGACTGTTACGGATGTACGGGGTCGAGTAATTTCTTGGTCCTCCGCCGGTACTTGTGGATTCAAAGGTACAAGAAGGGGGACGCCATTTGCGGCTCAAACCGCAGCAGGAACTGCTATTCGGACAGTAGTGGATCAAGGTATGCAACGAGCAGAAGTCATGATAAAGGGCCCCGGTCTCGGACGAGATGCAGCATTAAGAGCGATTCGTCGAAGCGGTATACTATTAAGTTATATATGTGATGTAACTCCTATGCCCCATAATGGCTGTAGGCCCCCTAAAAAAAGACGTGTGTAAAAATAACCATTAACTAGATTTCAAGAGAAATAAACAATTCAATAATTTGATCAAATAATATTACTATGGTTCGAGAGAAAATAAGAGTATCTACTCGGACACTAAAGTGGAAATGTCTTGAATCAAGAGCAGACAGTAAACGTCTTTATTACGGACGCTTTATTCTGTCTCCACTTATGAAAGGTCAAGCAGATACAATAGGTATTGCGATGCGAAAAGCTTTGCTTGGCGAAATAGAAGGAACATGTATCACACGTGCAAAATCTGAAAAAATACCACATGAATACTCTACCCTAATAGGTATTCAAGAATCAGTCCATGAAATTTTAATGAATTTGAAAGAAATTGTATTGCGAAGTAATCTGTATGGAAGTGGTGGCGCGTATATTTATGTCAAGGGTCCTGGATATGTAACGGCTCAAGATATCATCTTACCACCTTCTGTGGAAATCATTGATAATACGCAATATATAGCTAAACTAACAGAACCAATCAATTTTTGTATTGAATTACAAATAGAGAGAAATCGAGGATATCGTATACAAACCCCAAATAACTTTCAAGACGGAAGTTATTCTATAGACGCTGTATTCATGCCTGTTCGAAATGCGAATCATAGCATTCATTCTTATGTCAATGGGAATGAAAAACAAGAAATACTTTTTCTGGAAATATGGACAAATGGAAGTTTAACTCCTAAAGAAGCACTTCATGAAGCCTCTCGTAATTTGATTGATTTATTTATTCCTTTTTTACATGCGGAAGAAGAAAATTTCCTTTTGCCCAACAATCAACACAAAATGACTTTACCCATTTTTACTTTTCATGATAGATTGGCTAAACTAAGGAAAAATAAAAAAGAAATAGCATTCAAATCCATTTTTATTG